TGCTGATGTTTTAGGGTTTTTATTGTGAGGTTTTATATGTTTTGTTAGTATCATGTCTGGTGTGATAATGTAGTGGGAGATGTGGGTTTTTGGTGCTTGTGTAATATGTAAGGTTAATACTGAGGTAATATAGTAATTTAAAATAATGTTAACATAAAATGTAAAATTTTTGTTGGGATGCTTTATATACCTAGTACCTAAATGATACAATGTTCAGCTAGAGATTTGTTGTCCGGTTTTGGGGTTTGACGGATAAAATAATTCTTTGGTAATAGCATTTTTGGTAGTAAGGGGGTAGGGGGTTTAGTTATGAAGACTAGGCCTTTAAAGCTAAGCGTCTACGGGAGTGGGTATGGGATAGGTGTGTGTTGTTATGTCTTTGTATGTCCTGCGACCATTCATTTCTCTGCTCCTTGTATAATAGACTTAAATTTCCATGAAAACTTATCAAAGAATTTACAAGTTCCTGAATTATTTGATTATTAATATGTCTTTAGATCATTGACTTATCTTCGTACCTTAAAATTTTGTCCGGCTGTGAATCTGAAACGGATGTCATGTTGATTTTTATAGTAGCTCTCGCTATGTCTGTCTAATCTGTTTAACGGTACTCTGTAAGCTCCGGCATGTTGATAAACCTCCCCCAAAATAAAAACTACCTAATGCCAGTTACCTTCATTAAAATGCCGCGATTATGAGAAGAATTGCACTCAAGTCATCACATATGCCTCTACGAAAAGCATAGTTTAGCTGAATTAGGGTTTAATGGACCTGAAGTAGCAACCAGTAGCCAGTCAGAGATTTGATAGGTACGACCGCAATTTATGGGCCTGCTCTGAAGGATAGAGTGCCTAGATGGGCGGGATGGTGGTTTCTCGTGAGTGGGGGATTAAGGTATTACTAATGGTAGGGATATGCTAGTACGATAAGCTTTTAGATTCAGAGATCATTGATGTTATGTCTATGTAATTGGAGGATTTGATGTATTATGTAAAGTTTGAGTGTTATGTATATATGTACTGTATGAGTGTTATGTTATTATAGATATGCTAGTACTTTAAATTATTATGCACGTCTTAATTATATGTATTTAGTAATATTTAGGTTATTTGTACTTGTTTATATGCTAGGGGTAAAGGTTTTTAATGTACTATATACATATCTGTGTGTATGGATTGATTTATATGACCTTTGTCATTGTTTTTATGTATTTAGTAAAGTTTGAGTTTTAATGTATTTAGTAATATATGGGTTGTTAATCTCTGTTACCATTAATTCTATGTATTACTAGAATTATGTAAGATTATACATATATGTAAAAACGCCCAATCTTAGGCGAGATGGGCTGGGTGAAATAGGTAGTCCAATACTGACGTAGGTAACAATTTTACAAAACCGAGGCTATGCAAATGGGTCAATATGTTGTGTCAGGAAGTAGTTTAAGTAGAATGTCAGCTTTGGGAGTTGATGGTAGGGTGTATTTGCCTTCTTCTTGATGTGTCCTAGGAGGGTGTTATACCTTCATTTTTGGCTTACAAGACCAATATTTTTGTTAAATTACTTGGACTCTTCATTTGGGCTCTAGTATGTAGTTTTCAAATAATCCGGCTAAGGGTATGAGGATGATGATTAGGAGGAAGTATGAGATTGATGCTAATTGGCCGATGATAATGAATGGCTGTTCTACTGGTTGGCCTCCAATTCAGGTGAGGGTGATTAGGTTGGCAGTTAGGATTCAGAATAGGGTTTGGGAGATTGGTCGGAATATTAGGCTTCGTTGTTTAGATGTGTGTAGGAGAGGAATAATAAGGAGGATTAAGATAGATGCTAGCAGAGCTAGTACTCCTCCTAGTTTGTTAGGGATAGATCGGAGAATGGCGTATGCAAATAGAAAGTATCATTCTGGTTTGATATGTGGTGGGGTGCTTAGTGGGTTGGCGGGAGAGAAGTTGTCTGGGTCTCCTAGCATATCAGGTGAGAATAGTGCTAATATAAGGAGGATGAAGAGTATAAGTATGAGACCAAGTGCATCTTTGATAGTATAATAAGGGTGGAATGGGATTTTGTCTGAGTCGGGGTTGATTCCAGATGGGTTGTTAGAACCGGTCTCGTGTAGGAATAGGAGGTGAACTAGTACTAGGGCTGTGATGATAAATGGTAGGATAAAATGAAAGGCGAAAAAGCGGGTGAGGGTGGCTTTGTCTACGGAGAATCCCCCTCAGATTCATTCTACTAATGTTGTACCGACATAGGGGATAGCGGATAGAAGATTTGTAATTACGGTAGCCCCTCAGAATGATATTTGTCCTCACGGTAAGACATAGCCTACAAAAGCTGTTGCTATGACGGTTAGAAGAAGGATTACTCCAATGTTTCATGTTTCTTTGTAGAGATATGAGCCGTAGTAGATGCCTCGTCCTACGTGAAGGAATAGGCATATAAAGAATATGGATGCTCCGTTGGCGTGTAGATTGCGGATTAATCAGCCGTAGTTTACGTCTCGGCAGATATGGGCGACTGATGAGAAGGCTGTTAGGGTGTCTGAGGTATAGTGTATGGCTAAGAATAGGCCTGTAAGGATTTGGATAATTAGGCAGGCTCCTAGTAGTGAGCCGAAGTTTCATCAGGCTGAAATGTTTGAGGGTGCGGGTAGGTCGATAAATGAGTGGTTGACAATTTTAATTAGGGGGTGGGATTTACGTAGGTTAGTCATTAGGTTTTTGTAGTTGAAGGACAACGATGGTTTTTCATACCATAGGTTATGGTTAGAGTCCATACTAAAATGATGAAAATAATAGTTGTTTTTTTATTTTCTATTCTGTTGGTTTTTGGATTTGTGGCTTTTGCTTCTAAGCCCTCTCCTGTATATGGCGGACTGAGTTTAGTAGTTAGTGGGGGTTTGGGTTGTGCAATTGTTGTGAGTCTGGAAGATGTCTTTTTAGGTTTAATTGTGTTTTTAATTTATTTGGGAGGTATATTAGTGGTCTTTGGTTATACTGCTGCTATGGCTACGGAGGAGTATCCTGAGAGTTGGGTTGGTAATACTGTTGCTTTAAGTATATTATTGTTTACTGTGATTGTTGAGTCAGCTTGATATTTAATATCAGGTGAAGTTAAGGTTTCTATGGATATTGAACTGTTTGACATTATTGGTGGTTATTGTGTGGGGCAAGATTATAGTGGGGTATCATTGTTGTATGGTTGTGGGGGATGGGCTTTAGTATTATTAGGTTGGATTTTATTTATTACTATTTATGTTGTGTTGGAAGTTGTTCGTGGTTGTAATTAAATAATTAACATGATTATTGGGATAGAAATAATGAATGATAAGAAGTAGGTTTTAATAAGGCCTTTTTGGGTTGAAGAGATGTATGAGGAAATGGTGCTGTGGAGGTTTGCTTGACCTTTTGGTCCAGTTTTTTCATATCAGTTTAAGTCGATTAGTATGGTAGCGATATGTTGACCTAAGTATAAGTTTGCTAGTGGATATATACGGTGGAAGAGGTATGTAAAGTACCCTAGCATGTTGGAGAAGTTATGAGTATGGATGTATGATATTATTAATGATTTGTTGGTTGCTGAATTTAATTCTATTGCGATTAGCAGGCCAGTAATAGTGACGATTAGGGCTGAGAGTTTAGAGATGGGGGGTATAGTAAGTGGTACTATTGATGTTGGTGGGATATTTATTGTTAGGATAAAACCTGCGAAGATGCTTCCTATAGCCAGGCGGATAATGGGGTTGGTAAGGTTTGGGTGATTTTCATTGATGGGTGATATAGGGAGAAATCGGGGTTGATTTAGCAGGGCAAAGTAGATAATTCGTAGGCTGTAGATTGCGGTTAGGGCTGTTGCAATGAGTGTAATAATCAGGGCTCATGTATTTGTGTGGGAAGTGTTTATGGCTTCAATGATAGAGTCTTTGGAATAGAAGCCTGCTAGGAAGGGGGTTCCTATTAGTGCCAGGCTTCCTGTGATGAGGGCTGATGAGGTAATTGGTATGATGTTTAGTAGTCCTCCTATTTTTCGAATGTCTTGTTCATCATTTAGGTTGTGAATAATCGATCCTGAGCATAAGAAGAGTATTGCCTTGAAAAAGGCGTGGGTGCAGATATGAAGGAATGCTAAATAAGGCTGGTTTAGTCCGATCGTTACTATTATCAATCCTAGTTGACTTGATGTTGAGAAGGCTACAATTTTTTTGATATCATTTTGTGTGATGGCGCAAATAGCGGTGAAAAGTGTGGTGATGGCTCCTAAACACAGGGTAGTAGTTAAAATGGTAGGGTTATCTTTGATTATAGGGTGGAATCGGATTAGTAGGAAAATTCCTGCTACGACTATTGTGCTTGAGTGAAGAAGGGCTGATACTGGTGTAGGGCCTTCTATAGCGGAAGGTAGTCAGGGGTGAAGGCCAAATTGGGCTGATTTGCCGGTTGCGGCAATTACTAGCCCTATTAGGGCTAACGTATCTATGTTAGTTATGAAGATATGTTGTAGGTCTCAGGAACTGTTATTGATTATTAGTCAGGCTATGGCTAGTATGAATCCGATATCTCCAATTCGGTTATATAGGACTGCTTGTAGGGCTGCTGTGTTGGCGTCAGTGCGTCCGAACCATCAGCCAATTAACATGAAAGACATAATGCCCACTCCTTCTCATCCGATGAATAGTTGGAAAAGATTATTGGCTGAGACTAAGATAATTATTGTTAGTAAGAATGTAATTAGGTATTTGAAGAATCGGTGGATATAAGGGTCTGAGTGTATATATCATAGTGAAAATTCTAGGATTGATCATGTAACGTACAGTGCGATTGGGATAAAGATAATTGAGAAGTAATCTAATTTGAAGCTTATTGTTATGTTAAGGGATTCGATGGAGAATCATTGTCAGTTGGTAATAGTTGATTCTTGTCCTGTGTTAATGAATAAGAGAAGGGCCGGTAGGCTGGTGAAGAAGGCTATTTTTACCGTGGTTTTACAGTAGAGTGGGAAGTTGTTTGTTTTGTCAGGGAATGCTAGGTTGTAAATTAGTGGAAAGGTTAGTATGGTGATGGCTAGAAGTATAGAGGAGTTAAAAATGAAGTTAATTACTTTTATTTGGAGTTGCACCAAAGTTTTTGGTTCCTAAGACCAATGGATTACTTCTATCCTTTAAAAGTGAGAAAGCCATAATGGTTAGGTATGGGATCAAGAGTTAGCAGTTCTTGGAACTTTCTCGGCATATAAGAAGGGTTGAACTTCTATGTTTAGATTCACAATCTAATGTTTTTGTTAAACTATATTTGCAGTATGTAATTCCTAGAATGAATTTGGGGTTTATTGAGATGATGAGTAGAGGAATTATGTGAAGTATTATTAGGATATGTTCTCGAGTGAAAGATGGTTTTATGGGGTAGAGGTGGTGGGTAAATTTTCCTCGTTGGGATGTAATTAGTATGTGTAGAGAGTAGAGGGCTGTAATTACTGTGTTAGCTCCTAGTAGGATGATGGAGAAGTGTGATCATGAAAATGATGAGATAATGACTGCCAATTCTCCGAGGAGGTTGATTGTTGGGGGTAAAGCTAGGTTAGCCAGGCTTGCTAGTAGTCATCATGTGCACATTAGTGGGAGAATTAGTTGTAATCCACGTGCTAGGATTATAGTTCGGCTATGAATTCGTTCGTAGTTAGTGTTTGCTAGGCAGAATAGTATGGAAGAGGTTAGTCCGTGGGCGATTATTAGGGCGGTGGCGCCTATGAAGCTAAGGGTTGATTGTATGAGGGCGGCAACGATTACTAGGCCTATGTGGCTGACTGATGAATATGCGATGAGAGATTTTAGATCTGTTTGGCGTAAGCAGATTGAGCTTGTTATAATTATTCCTCATAGGGATAATACAATGAATGGGTAGTATACGTGTGCTGTGATAGGTTGTGTGAGGATGGTAATTCGTATAATTCCATACCCTCCTAGCTTTAGTAGAATAGCTGCTAGTACTATTGAGCCTGCAATTGGGGCTTCTACATGTGCTTTGGGTAGTCATAGATGTAAGCCATATATTGGCATTTTGACTATGAATGCGACTGTGCATGCGTATCATAGGATTGAGTTAGGTATAGAGAGTTCTATGGGTTTTGGATTTATGATTAAGGTTAGGATGTGCAATGTTCCGATTTTAGAATGTAGGTAAAGGAGAGCTACTAAAAGTGGTAGAGACCCTGTTAGGGTATAGAAGAGAAAATAAAGGCCGGCATTAAGTCGTTCATTCTGATTGCCTCATCGAGTGATAATAATCAATGTAGGAATAAGGGTAGCTTCGAATATGATGTAGAATATAATTAGTTCTGAAGATGAAAAAGCTATGATAAGTGAGGTTTGTAGAATAATTAGTGTGGTTAGGAAAGTTTTTTTTCGATTTAGTGGCTCTTTTATGAGATGATTTTGGCTAGCGATTATTATTAGAGGTAGAAGTCAGCAGGATAAGACTAATAGTGGGCCAGATAAGGAGTCTATGTAGAAGGAGCTGCTGTAGCTGTAACCTAGGTCTGTGCTGTGGTATAGTAGGGTTAGGCTAGCGATGCTGATTAGGAAGCTATGGGCTGTGGGGTTGATTCATACTCATTGTTTTTTGGAGTATCAGGTTAGTGGGATTAATATGATGGTTGGCACTAGGATTTTTAGCATTGTAGGAGGTTTAGGTTTTGTACGTAATCGTTCCCGTAGTTATTTGAGGTTTTAACTAAGAGAGCCAGTCCCACTCCTGCTTCACATGCAGAAAATACAAGTAAGATGAGTGGGGCTATTGAGGCAGAGAATATGTGGAAGTGAGAGATGAGGAGGGCTATTAAGATAAATAGGGATAGTATTATTCCTTCTAGGCAGAGGAGAGTAGATATTAAGTGTGAGCGGTAAATGAGGACTCCTGCTAGGGCTAATAGGAAGGCTATAGTTAGATTTAGGCTGATTGATATCATAAGGTATTCATGGATTAGGACCATGATGGGTTGAGTCGAAATCAAATATCTTAGTTAGATTAAATACCTATTCGGATCATTCTAGTCCTTTTTGAATTCATTCATAGGCTAGACCAGCGGTTAGTAAAATGATAAGGCAGTATGCTAGGATGAGGGTTAAATTAGGGGTTGGGAGTTGTATTGCTCATGGAAGGGGTAGGAGAAGGGCAATTTCTAGGTCAAATAGGAGGAATGTAATGGCGATTAAGAAGAATTTTATGGAAAATGGCAGTCGTGCCGAGCCTAAGGGATCAAAACCACATTCATAAGGACTGGATTTCTCTAGGTATAAATATAGCTGTGGTAGTCAGAAAGCGATTAGGACGATGATCGTGGATAATGCAGTGTTGATAATTAATGTAATGATGAGGTTAATTATTTTTCTCTGGTGTTATCCAGAACTTAATGATTGGAAATCAGTAGTACTAATTATACTAGAAAAATATGAGCCTCATCAATAGATTGACACGTATAGGAAGAGTCATACTACATCTACGAAGTGTCAATATCATGCAGCTGCTTCAAAGCCAAAGTGGTGTGTGGATGTAAAGTGGAAATTGAATTGTCGGAGAAGGCAGACAATTAGGAAGGTTGTGCCGATAATTACATGGAGGCCGTGGAAACCTGTGGCTACAAAGAAGGTAGATCCGTAGACTCCGTCTGAAATAGTAAAGGAGGATTCATAATACTCGGAAGCTTGAAGAATGGTAAAGTAGATTCCTAACAGGATTGTGATTGATAGAGCTTGAATTATTTGTTTTCGGTTTCCTTCCATTAAGCTGTGATGTGCTCATGTGATTGATACTCCTGAGGCTAGGAGGATTGATGTATTTAATAGTGGGACTTCAAGTGGGTTAAGTGGGTGAATGCCAGTGGGAGGTCAGCAGCCACCTAGTTCAGGAGTAGGTGCGAGGCTTGAATGATAGAATGCTCAGAAGAAGCCTAAGAAGAAAAACACTTCGGATACGATAAATAAGACTATCCCGTACCGTAGGCCTTTTTGTACAACAGGGGTGTGGTGGCCTTGAAATGTGCCTTCTCGAACAATGTCTCGTCATCATTGGTATATGGTGAGAAGTATGCATGTGAGGCCAATGATGACAAGGAGAAAAGAGTTAAAGTGAAATCATATGATTAGGCCAGATGTTAGTAGAAGGGCAGATAGGGCTCCGGTTAGTGGTCATGGGCTTGGGTTAACTATGTGGTAAGCATGTGTTTGGTGGGTCATTAAGAGTTGTCATGTAGGTATAGGCTTACAAGTAGGGTGAAAACATAGGCTTGAATTATAGCTACGGCTAGTTCTAGGATTGTTAGGAGGAAGAGGATAATGAATGTGATGGTTGATACTGTTACGCTAATTGAGCATAGTGCTAATGTTGCTGAGCCAATTAAGTGAATGAGTAGGTGGCCGGCGGTAATGTTAGCAGTTAATCGCACTGCTAGTGCTACAGGCTGGATGAATAGGCTGATTGTTTCAATAATGATTAGTATAGGGACTAGTGGAGTAGGTGTTCCTTGGGGTAGAAAATGGGCTAATGAAATTTTGGGTTTATTTCGAAAGCCTATTAGGACAGTAGCTAGTCATAGTGGAATAGCTATACCGATGTTTATGGAGAGTTGTGTTGTGGGGGTAAAAGAGTAGGGTAATAGTCCTAGGAGATTTGTGGAAGCGATAAATAGGATGAGGGACATTAGTATGAGGGCTCAGGATCGGCCTTGTTTGTTGTGAATTGTCAGTATTTGTTTTGTAATGAGTCGAATTAATCAAACTTGGAGAATTTGAATACGGTTTGGTAATCAGCGCTTTGGGGAGGTAAGTAATAAACACGGGAAAAGTATAATAATTGGTAGAGTTGTAATACCTAGGATAGTAGGGGTGATGAATGTGGCAAATAGATTTTCGTTCATTTTGATTCTCAAGGAAGTTGAGTTGTTGGTTTAATAACTTTTTTATCTTGGGGAGGAATGGAAATTATTGTTTGGTTAATTATTTTTGATTGGTAAATACAAAATAGTGCTAAGATCATTAGGGTAATGGTTAGGAGTCATGTTGATGTGTCTAGTTGTGGCATTGGTTTTGAGGGTTTATCAGGCCTTATAATACTTGTAGTATTTACACTGGGTTTCTCAAAAATGATTGCATTATAGAAGATCATTTTTCGAAATATTTTAGAGTGGTTATTTCTAGTACAATGGGCATAAAGCTATGATTGGAACCACAAATTTCTGAGCATTGACCGTAGTAGACCCCGGGACGGGTTGATGTTAGGGTAGCTTGGTTTAGTCGACCTGGAATAGCATCTGCTTTTAGTCCAAGGGATGGGACAGTTCATGCATGAATAACGTCTTCTGATGAGATTAATACACGGATTGGAAGTTCTATGGGGAGGACCACTCGATTATCGACTTCTAGAAGTCGTAGTTGCCCTGGAGTAAGTTCTTGGGTTGGGATTATATATGAATCGAATGTTAGGTCTTCGTAGTCCGTATATTCATAGCTTCAGTATCATTGATGGCCCATGGCTTTAATTGTTAGGTAAGGGTTATAGATTTCGTCTATTATATAGAGAATACGTAAGGATGGTAGAGCAATTAGGACCAGGATCACAGCGGGTAAAATAGTTCAGATGGTTTCTACTTCTTGGGCATCTATGGTGCTTGTGTGAGTTAGTTTTGTTGTTAGTATTAGAATAATAATATATAATACTAATGAACTGATTAGAAATACAATTATTAATGTGTGATCATGGAAGTATGTTAGTTCTTCTATAATTGGTGACGTGGCGTCTTGGAAGCCAAGTTGTATTGGGTAAGGCATATAAGATATATAGGATTTAAACCTATGATTTAACTATGGCAAAGTTATGTAATGGTTATTACTAATATCTTGAGAGAAAGTCATAGAGGTTATGGGATTGACTTGAAATTAATCTTAGGAGGTTCGATTCCTTCCTTTCTTGGACTTAAACTTTAACGAAGACTGGTTGCTCGAATGTATGATAAGGAGGAGGACACCCATATAGTCATTCGATGTTAGTTGTAGTTAATTCTACGGTTGCCACTTCTCGTTTGGATGCGAAGGCTTCTCAGATAATAAACACTATTAGGATTACGGCAGTTAGTGAGATAAAGGAACCGATGGAGGAGATAATATTTCATGTGGTATAAGCGTCTGGGTAATCTGAATATCGCCGTGGTATACCTGATAGGCCTAAGAAATGTTGGGGGAAGAAGGTTATATTTACTCCTACAAATATAATAGAGAAATGAATTTTTGCTCATAAATCATTCAGTGTATAGCCTGTAAATAGGGGAAATCAGTGGACGAAGCCACCCATGATTGCGAATACGGCTCCTATAGATAGAACATAGTGGAAGTGGGCTACCACATAATAAGTGTCGTGGAGAACGATGTCTAATGATGAGTTGGCTAGAACAATACCTGTTAACCCACCAATTGTAAATAGGAAAATAAATCCCAGGGCTCACAGTAAGGCTGGGGATCATTTGATATTTCCGCCATGAAGTGTTGCTAATCAGCTGAATACTTTTACTCCTGTAGGGATTGCAATAATCATAGTAGCAGAAGTGAAGTAAGCTCGGGTGTCGACGTCTAGTCCGACTGTGAATATATGGTGAGCTCAAACGATGAAACCTAGGAATCCGATAGACATTATAGCTCAAACCATACCCATATAACCGAAAGGTTCTTTTTTACCGGAATAGTAGGTTACGATGTGAGAGATTATGCCAAATCCTGGGAGAATTAAAATGTAAACTTCTGGGTGACCAAAAAATCAGAAAAGATGTTGGTACAGGATTGGGTCTCCACCCCCAGCAGGATCGAAAAATGTTGTGTTTAGGTTTCGATCTGTTAGGAGTATTGTAATACCAGCTGCTAAGACTGGTAGTGAAAGGAGAAGGAGGACTGCTGTAATTATTACGGACCATACGAATAGTGGGGTTTGGTATTGAGTTAGGGCCGGTGGTTTCATGTTAATAATTGTAGTAATAAAATTAATAGCTCCTAGAATGGATGATACACCTGCCAGGTGGAGGGAGAAAATAGCTAAATCTACTGAAGCTCCTGCGTGGGCTAGATTTCCAGCTAATGGGGGATATACGGTCCATCCTGTGCCTGCCCCTGCCTCTACTGTTGAGGATGCTAATAGAAGAAGGAAGGATGGTGGTAAGAGTCAGAAGCTCATGTTATTTATTCGCGGGAATGCCATATCGGGGGCACCAATTATTAAAGGCACCAATCAGTTACCGAAACCTCCAATTATAATAGGTATTACCATGAAGAAAATTATTACAAAGGCATGGGCAGTAACAATGACATTGTAAATTTGATCATCTCCGAGCAGGGTGCCAGGCTGACCGAGTTCTGCACGAATGAGCAGACTTAAGGCAGTTCCTACTATACCTGCTCAGGCACCAAATAGGAGATATAGTGTGCCAATATCTTTATGATTAGTTGAAAATAGTCAACGAGTAATGAACATAGGTAAAATGGCTGAGGTAAGCATTGAACTGTAAATTCAAGGACAGAGGCTAACAATCTCTTTTTACCAGTTTAAATTGAAGCCAAGAGTTCAGGTGCTTAGCTGTTAACTAAGAGTTAGTGGGATAGATACCCACCAATTTAGTTCTAAGAAGGGTTTTATATTCCCCCCCCCCCCCCCCCCCACGCCTTTTTTTTTCTTGACAAAGGCGTGGGGGTTTTTATAATGAGGCAAAGGCTAGGTGATTTAACACCTGCTTAAGGCTTTGAAGGCCTTTGGTCTAGAGGTTGAACCTAAACCTTTTATTGGCTTTGAAGTATATATTACGTTGAATTGCAAATTCAAAGAAGTAGTCAGATGGCTGCCAAGGCTTGAGTGGTTGAAGAATTTAGCTTAATGAAAGTGTTCGATTTGCGTTCGGATGATGCAAGATAAAGGCTTGTAATTCTTAGTACATTAGGGTAGTGAGTAGGGGTGTTAGTGGAAGTAGGAGTGATGAGATGATGGTAAGGGTGGGGATGATGTTAATTGTTTTTGTTTGGGGGTAAGGTCACTGGATTTTTGAGTTGTTAGTGGTAGGGAATATAGTGAGTGTTGAAGCGTAGATAATACGCATATAGAAGAATAGGTTTAGTAGGGCTGACAGTGCTATTAGGGTGGCTATAATAATATTGTTGTTTGATACAAGTTCTTGTAAGATTAATCATTTTGGCATAAAGCCAGTTAGGGGAGGAAGTCCGCCTAGAGATAGAAGTGTAAGGAGGATGGCTGTGGTTATAGGTGCAGATTTGTTTCATAGGTTTGTTAGTGATTTAATTTTTGTGACTGATGCAAAGTTGAGTATGAGGAAAAGGGTTAGTGTGGCGATGATGTAAATGAGTAGGTTGAGTAGTGCTAGAGAGGGATTAATTATTATGACAATGGTTATTCAGCCTATATGGGCGATGGAAGAATAGGCTAGGATTTTTCGTAGGTGAGTTTGATTAAGGCCCCCTCAGCCTCCTAGTATTGTTGATAAGAAGGCTAGGGTAATGAGGACTTTTATGTTTAGGGTTGGGGAAATTTGGTATAATAGTGCCGTTGGGGCGATTTTTTGTCAGGTGAGGAGGATTATGCCAGATGAAAGTGGAATTCCTTGCGTAACTTCAGGGACTCAAAAATGGAAGGGGGCTAGGCCTAGTTTTATGGCTAATGCTAGGGTTATTAGGACTGAGGCTGCTGAATTAGCTATTTGGAAGAGGGTTCATTGGTTTGTTATTCAAGCGTTGTGGATGATGGCAAATATGACTAGCATTGAGGCGGTAGCTTGTGTTAGGAAGTATTTGATAGCAGCTTCTGTGGATCGTGGGTGGTTAGGATAGGTTATTATTGGGATGATTGCGAGAGTGTTAATTTCTAGGCCTATTCAGGCTATTAGTCAGTGGTTACTAAATAGTGTAAGGGATGTGCCTAGGAAGAGGCTGATAGAAATAATTAGGAATACATACGGAGACATTAGTATGGGAAGGATGTAAACCAACATTTTCGGGGTATGGGCCCGATAGCTTATTTAGCTGACCTTACTAGAATGTAGTGTAAAGGAAACACAGAGAAATTTGAGTTCTTTAATATAGGTTCGAGTCCTATTGTCCTAGAAATAAGGGGGCTTGCACCCCTATAATTTATCCTATCAAGATAATTCTTTTGTCAGACATATTTCTTAGATTTGTGGAGGGATACATGATAATGCGATTGGGATGGAGATGAATCATAAGCATAGGGCTAGTGTTAAGGGTAGGAAGTTTTTTCATAGGAGGTGTATTAGTTGATCATAGCGGAATCGTGGGTAGGAGGCTCGGATTCATAGAAATATAAACGTGAGGAATAGGGTTTTTAGTATGAAGGATAATGTGTTTAGGTGTGAAAGATTGTGGTTAAGGGAGGATCCTAGGAATAGGATGGCGGTTATTGCGTTTATAGCCATGATGTTGGCGTATTCTGCTAGAAAGAATATGGCAAATGGGCCTGCGGCATATTCGACGTTGAATCCTGAAACTAGTTCTGATTCTCCTTCGGTTAAATCAAAGGGTGCTCGATTAGTCTCGGCAAGGGTTGAGATATATCATATTATAGCTAAAGGTCATGTGGCTACAATTAGTCATATGTTTTCTTGTGTAATGATGAGGTTTTTTAGGGTGAAAGAGCCGTTGATAAGTATGATTGAGAGTAGAATGATTGCTAGTGTTACTTCATATGAAATGGTTTGGGCCACTGCTCGTAGGGCTCCAATTAGGGCATATTTTGAGTTTGATGCTCAGCCTGATCATAGGATGGAGTAAACTGATAGTCCAGAGAGGGAAAGAATGAATAGTAGACCTAGGTTAAGATCAATTAGGGCATGGGGCATTGGTAGTGGGGTTCAAATGGTTAGGGCTAGTGTAAGGGCTAGGATTGGGGCGATAATAAATATTGAAACGGATGATGTCAAAGGTCGTAGGGGTTCTTTTGTGAAAAGTTTGACGGCATCAGCGATTGGTTGAAGAAGGCCGTAGGGGCCTACGATGTTTGGGCCTTTGCGAAATTGTATATATCCTAGGACTTTTCGTTCGACTAGCGTTAGGAAGGCTACTGCTAATAAAATAGGGACAATATATAGGAGTAGGTTGATGACGAACATTTATTAAGGAGAGGATTTGAACCTCTGATTATAAAGGTTTAAGTTTTATGCAATTGCCGGCTCTGCCACCTTAATATCTCTTTTCTAGAGTGGGAAGTGATTGAATTAGGATATTTAGATATATTCATATCTTGCTTCTAAGGCTCACTGTGTAGTGTAGGCCTTATTTCTCTTGTCCTTTCGTACTGGGAGGAATTAATGTACAGATAGAAACCGACCTGGATTTCTCCGGTCTGAACTCAGATCACGTAGGACTTTAATCGTTGAACAAACGAACCATTAATAGCGGCTGCACCATTTGGATGTCCTGATCCAACATCGAGGTCGTAAACCCTAATTGTCGATATGGGCTCTTAAATAGGATTGCGCTGTTATCCCTGGGGTAACTTGTTCTGTTGATCAAAATATGGGTCAATTACTGGTAGTGTTACGCTTAGATTAATGAATCTTGGCTTAGTCATTCGGAGGTTTTTTTATGCTCCGAGGTCACCCCAACCAAAGGTTATAGTCTAGTAGGTCTGTGTTTGTTCCTGTATGTAGGGTAGAATTGTTTGAATTAGACTATGAATCTTAAGCTCCACAGGGTCTTCTCGTCTTGTATTAATATTCCCGCCTCTGCACGGGAAGGTCAATTTCACTGATTGGGAATAAGAGACAGTTAAACCCTCGTGATGCCATTCATACGAGTCTCTAATTAAGAGACAAGTGATTATGCTACCTTTGCACGGTCAGGATACCGCGGCCGTTGAAGTGTTACTCACTGGGCAGGCGTTGCCTCTAATATTTGTTATGCTAGAGGTGATGTTTTTGGTAAACAGGCGGGGTTTGTATTTGCCGAGTTCCTTTTATTCCTTTTAATCTTTCCTGTTAGCACTCCTGTGTCGGGTTAACAATAGTTGTAAGAATTTTACTAGTTATTTGGTTAGGATTATTGATTTGTTAATTGTTAGTGGGTATTCCGTTGCTAATTTAGGCTTGTGCTAGGAGAAATATTTCTTGTTACTTATTTTAGCATTATGTCTTCTATAAGATTATAGAATCGTCCAATAGTCTATGTTAGGGATTTTGATAATATTATTGGGATTAAGGTCTGTTAATACATTTGAGCTTTAACGCTTTCTTAATTGGTGGCTGCTTTTGGGCCTACAATGGTTCTTAGTATTCATTATCCTCTAATAAAGTTTGTTTACATGATCAAAAGAGTTGTCCCCCTTTTGATTAGCTTTTAAATTTAAGTTAAGTTTGTTGGTAATTTAATTAAATTTAAAGTTGAACTGAAATTCATATTTTGGACAACCAGCTATCATCAAGTTCGGTAGGCTTTTCACCTCTACTATAAAATCTTCTCACTATTTTGCTACATAGATGAGTTGGTTCTGTCAACTGTTTTATAGTAGCTCACTTGATTTCGGGAAGGCGGGCGTAATTCTTTTTGTCCGGTTTGACTGGCTAAATCATTATGCAAAAGGTAGAAGGTTTAATCTTTGCTTTTTAGTGCTTATAATTAGTCTTTCATGTTTCCCTCGCGGTACTTGCGTTATTGCGCCTGGAGTCAGTCTTTTCTATCACCTATACTTAGACAGGTTGAATGGTTTAGATTAGGTGTTTGTGATATTTGATTTGATAGTTGGATGGGCTTAAATTGGCTCAAAATGGTCAGGATTAGCTGAAATCTTTTAGGTGTAAGCTAAATGCTTTATGTTAAGCTACATTTTGATGTTCCAAGTGCACTTTCCAGTACACTTACCATGTTACGACTTTTCTCCTCTTTGTGTTTATTTTTATTAGTTATTTGCAAGGTTTTGTCGAGGAGGGTGACGGGCGGTGTGTGCGCGCCCTATTGCCTATTTCAATTAAGCTCTCTATTCTTAATTTACTACTAAATCCTCCTTCATATTGCTCAAGTTTCATGAGATAATTCGTTGTTTTCTAATTTAGAAAATGTAGCCCATTACTTACCTTTTCATATGCTACACCTTGACCTAACGTTTTTATGGTTGATGATCTTGCTTACTTTTTATCCCTGTTGGGGTTAGCTGACGATGGCGGTATATAGGCTGGATTGGCAAGAAAAGGTGGGGTTTATCGGGGTTTATCGATTATAGAACAGGCTCCTCTAGGTGGGTTTAGGCACCGCCAAGTCCTTTGAGTTTTAAGCATTGGCTAGTAGTTCTCTGGCGAATAATTTTGTTATTAAATTATCTAGGTTTAAGGCTAAGCATAGTGGGGTATCTAATCCCAGTTTGTCTCTTAGCTGTAGTGTCTTCAGCATGGTTAAAGCTACTTTGGTCATGTATTTTGATGTTAACTATAACGTATTACAGTTTAGTTAGATCTTAGCTTTATTGTGTGTGTTTTGGCTTAAACACGCTTTACGCCGTTTGTCTGTTAATTTGGGTTAATCGTATGACCGCGGTGGCTGGCACGAGATTTACCAACCCTAGTTAGTTATGATTTAGTCAAACTTTCGTTTATAGCTTAATATTAGTCACTGCTGTATCCCGTGGGGGTGTGGCAAAGCAAGGCGTCATGGGCTACTTATAAGTGTGCCTGATACCCGCTCCTGTTGATTTAGTTTTAATTTTGAGGGCATTTTCACCGGGCAGCGGAAACTTGCATGTGTAGGTCTAACTACAATTAACAGTAAGGCCAGGACCAAACCTTTGTGTTTATGGGACTATATTGAAGTCCATCTAAGCATTTTCAGTGCTTTGCTTTGGATTAAGCTACATTAAC